CTTCTTCTACTCATCCTGTATATTGTCCTTTTCATTCCGTGTTGCATTAGAAACTTATTATTATACGAGATTATACGAAAATGAATCCTTCCTAGGAGGGAACAAATATTTCTCTTTTCGATGAGAGTTTGTACACAACATGGGAGAAACCTATCTTCTATTTATAATAATTGAAGAAAAGGTTCCATCATATATAGTGAATTGATACTCCCGACTCCCACAAAATCATTTCTTTCGTTCAATAGTTACTCGTTATTAGTTAATAATCCTAGTGATTGGATCTATATGCGTATTCCGATAGGAAATGAAATAGTAAAATGATTTTTCGTCGAATGACTATTCATTTATTGTATTTTCAAATAGGGGGCAGGAAGGATCTATGGGAAAATGGTGGTTCAATTCAATGTTGTCTAACGAGGAGTTAGAACACAGGTGTGGGCTAGGTAAATCAATGGACAGTCTTGGTCGTCCTGTTGGAAATACCAGTGGAAGTGAAGATCCTATTCTAAATGATACGAATAAAAACAATCATAATCATGGTTGGCGCGAAAGTAATAGTTGCAGTAATGTTGATCATTTTTTCGGTGTCAGGGACATTTGGAGTTTCATCTCTGATGACACTTTTTTAGTTAGGGATAGTAATGGTAACAGTTATTCCGTATATTTTGATATTGAAAATCGGGTTTTTGAGATTGACAACGATAGTTCTTTTCTGAGTGAACTAGAAACTGCTTTTTCTAGTTATCTGAATAGCGGGTCTAAGAGTGACAATCGCTACTATGATCATTATATGTATGATACTACGTATAGTTGGAATAATCACATTAATAGTTGCATTGATAGTTATCTTCGTTCTGAAATCAGTATTGATAAGTACATTTCGAGTGGTAGCGACAATCACATTTACAGTTATATTTATAGTTACATTTGTAGTGGTGAAAGTGTAAGTGATAGTGACAGGGGGAGTTCTAGTATAAGAACTGGCGGTAATGGCAGTGATTTCAATATAAGAGGAAGATCTAATGATTTCGATGGAAATAAAAAATACAGACATTTATGGGTTCAATGCGAAAATTGTTATGGATTAAATTATAAGAAATTTTTTAGGTCAAAAATGAATATTTGTGAACAATGTGGATATCATTTGAAAATGGGTAGTTCAGATAGAATCGAACTTTCGGTTGATTCGGGCACTTGGGATCCTATGGACGAAGACATGGTCTCTATTGACCCCATTGAATTTCACTCGGAAGAGGAACCTTATAGAGATCGTATCAATTCGTATCAAAGAAAGACAGGTTTAACTGAGGCTGTTCAAACAGGCATAGGTCAACTAAATGGGATTCCCATAGCCATTGGGGTTATGGATTTTCAGTTCATGGGGGGTAGTATGGGATCCGTAGTAGGCGAGAAAATCACCCGGTTGATCGAATATGCTGCTAATAGATCTCTACCTGTTATTATGGTGTGTGCTTCTGGAGGAGCACGCATGCAAGAAGGAAGTTTGAGTTTGATGCAAATGGCTAAAATATCTTCCGCTTTATATGATTATCAATTCAATAAAAAGTTATTCTATGTATCAATCCTTACATCTCCTACAACCGGCGGAGTAACGGCCAGTTTTGGTATGTTGGGAGATATTATTATTGCTGAACCCAATGCCTACATTGCATTTGCGGGGAAAAGAGTAATTGAACAAACATTGAATAAGACAGTACCTGACGGTTCACAAGCAGCTGAGTATTTATTCCATAAGGGCTTATTTGATCCAATCGTACCACGTAATCCTTTAAAAGGTGTTCTGAGTGAATTATTTCAGCTACACGGTTTCTTTCCCTTGAATCAAAATTCAAGTAGAGCGCTAGGCTCAGTTATTTGTAGCGAACTTTAGTTCATCGGAATCAAAGTCAAAATAAGAAGAGTGGAGTTTTCTTTGGTAACATAAGTTCTATAGGAAGTTTCGGATAATGACTTTTTTTGATGCAGATTTTTTATCCTACCCCTATTCATGATTAGTAATCAGGAACCCCCTATCAGGAGGAAAAGAGTGAATTCTTCCTTCCGCGGAATGGAATTGGGAAAAAAAATCAAAAGAATTTCATGTTCCCTTCTTTCATATTAATATATATCGTATTAATATATATAGAATAATTCAAATCTATAAGGGAAGTGTTGCATATTTTTATATCTCCCGAGGACCTACACTTTTGACTATGAATTCCTGTTGGATCGGATTCTAACAAATCCTTAGGAAACTCGTAAGAAACTCTTTATTAGAAAATAAGGGTGGTAGAACAAGAATAATAAAGCGGATTATCATCCATCTATTTCTTGTAGAAAGGTGAATAGATACACTTATTTAGCTCTACATTCCTTGCACTTATTATATACTTAATAATACTTATAATAGATATACTTATCATAAGATAAAATATCTTTATAACAGGTACAAATATTAAATCGAGGCACCCATTCTATGACAGATTTCAATTTACCCTCTATTTTTGTGCCTTTAGTGGGCTTAGTGTTTCCAGCAATTGCAATGGCTTCTTTATCTCTTCATGTTCAAAAAAACAAGATTGTTTAGACCTGATAGGACAAAATTTCATCAATTTATTTCAACACTTGGACTTGGATCATAATAGGGATATCCATTTAGTGGAATATGATACGACATGTGGCTCCCTCCGGGCACAAATAAAAAAGTGATTATACATGCGGATACATTATATATGGATAAATGCATGTATATGGGGGGATAGCTGTTTTAAAATGGATCAGAGCGGATATCTGAAATAGAAAGTTAACGTATCTATATTATGTAGATATACATAGTGGTGGTATTATACGAAGGGGATGTTATTATTTTATATCTAACCAATTTGATGAATTACTCCTAATAGTTCGCGTCATAATAGTGCTAGTTGATGAGAGTTACTTCGGGAGCAAAATAAAAAAAGTAAAATCAAATTCATTTGGCTTATTCTCTTCTCTCAATTCCAATAGGATGCAACTGGATCTAGTATGAACTATCGATCAGAACGTATATGGATAGAACTTATAACGGGATCTCGAAAAACAAGTAATTTCTGCTGGGCCTGTATCCTTTTTTTAGGTTCACTAGGATTCCTATTGGTTGGAACTTCCAGTTATCTTGGTAGGAATCTGATATCTTTATTCCCGTCTCAGCAAATCATTTTTTTTCCCCAAGGAATCGTGATGTCTTTCTATGGGATCGCAGGTCTGTTCATTAGTTCCTATTTGTGGTGCACAATTTCGTGGAATGTAGGTAGCGGTTATGATCGATTCGATAGAAAAGAAGGAATAGTGTGTATTTTTCGTTGGGGATTTCCTGGAATAAATCGTCGCATCTTCCTTCGATTCCTTATGAGAGAGATTCAATCGATCAGAATGGAAGTTAAAGAGGGTCTTTATCCTCGACGTGTCCTTTATATGGAAATCAGAGGCCAGGGCGCCATTCCCTTGACCCGTACTGACGAAAATTTTACTCCACGAGAAATTGAACAAAAAGCTGCTGAATTGGCCTATTTCTTGCGCGTGCCAATTGAAGTATTTTGAAATGAAGGGAATTAATGCTTTCTCAGCATGAGGGAAGGGACCCAGGAACCCCCTTTTAAATATAACTGAAGCTTCTTCGGAACGTTCATTCGAGCAAAACATGTTAGATTCTATTTCCCCCGTTCCGTTGGTAATCCTTCTGTGGCCCATAGAATAAAGCAGGCGGACGTATACGGAACAACCACAATAAGAAGCAATTTTGATCGACCAAAACTCCTTTTTCTCCATATAGAACTCAATTCTACTAGTAACAAGTCTAATAAGTATGTATTCATCACACATATCAGAGCATTTCGGAATACATAATTTCTCTTTTTAGGGCCAATACTTTGGATTAATACATTAGATACAGATGTATCATATCTCGTTAATTATCTTTCTTTTGTCAATCGATGTTTCTTTTTTGATCCTTTCTTTAGCTCCTGGATAACCAAACGTTTAGATCTCTCATAACTATCCAATTTCTCTCTCGTTTTGTCACCTATTTCGGATTTCATCATTAATATTTTTCAGAAATATCCCCTCAATTATTCCTGGGTCGTGGGTAGCCAGTGAAAATTTCGAAAAAATAATTGAGGGGAGTTCTTTCGTCTCGAAATCAAAATAATATTCATTATTTCAAGCGGTTCTTTTGGGCATTCATCGAAAGAACAAATGAAGATAGAATTGGTTCGAATTTGACCAACTGAGATATCTGGGAAAAGTATTTGATTATTTCTTCATTCGAAACGGGCCCTTATTCTATTTCTATTTCTATATTCTTTCTAGATCCAAGGACTAAACAATTCAAAAAAAAAAAAAGGAATAGATCCATAGGTTCCATACCTTGTTATAGAACTCATGCTTCATAGAAATATCGGATCAGATAGAGTCGGCGACTGAAGCGGGTTCATTAACAATTCACAGATGAAAAGTGTCAAAAAAGAAAGCATTGACTCCCCTCCCGTATCTTGCATCTATAGTCTTTTTGCCCTGGTGGATCTCTCTCTCATTTAATAAAAGTCTGGAACCTTGGGTTACTAATTGGTGGAATACCGGACAATCCGAAACTTTTTTGAATGATATTCAAGAAAAGAACGTTCTAGAAAGATTCATAGAATTAGAACAACTATTCCTGTTGGATGAAATGATAAAAGAGTACCCGGAGACACAGATACAAAAGCTTCGTATAGGAATCCACAAAGAGACGATGCAATTGGTCAAAATGCACAACGAAGATCATATCCATATCATTTTGGATTTCTCGACAAATATAATCTGTTTTGCTATTCTAAGTGGTTATTCTATTCTGGGTAATGAAGAACTTGTCATTCTGAATTCTTGGGTTCAGGAATTCCTCTATAACTTAAGCGACACAATAAAGGCTTTTTCTATTCTTTTATTAACTGATTTATGTATCGGATTCCACTCACCCCGGGGGTGGGAACTAATGATTGGTTCGGTCTACAAAGATTTTGGATTTGCTCATAATGATCAAATTATATCTGGTCTTGTTTCCACTTTTCCAGTCATTCTAGATACAATTTTGAAATATTGGATCTTCCATTATTTAAATCGTGTATCTCCTTCACTTGTAGTGATTTATCATTCAATGAATGAATGAAGAACTCATTTGATCTGCTGATATCAATCAAATCATGATGCTACTTCGTACATAAACAAACCGTTTTGAAGCTTACTCACTCTTTATACTTCTACCCGCCCAGGGGATTCCTACTATACTTCAGTACAATTATTCCAGTACAATGGCAGAATCATGGATAGGGAACTATGCTAGCTACCTACCTAATTTATTGTAGAAATTTCCGGGATCAATTATTGGACCATGCAAAATAGAAATACCTTTTCCTGGGTAAAGAAAGAGATGACTCGATTCATTTCCGTATTGATCATGATATATGTAATAACTCGGACATCTATTTCAAATGCATATCCTATTTTTGCGCAGCAGGGTTATGAAAATCCACGAGAAGCAACCGGGCGTATTGTATGTGCCAATTGCCATTTAGCTAATAAGCCCGTGGATATTGAGGTTCCACAAGCTGTGCTTCCTGATACTGTATTTGAAGCAGTTGTTAGAATCCCTTATGATATGCAACTGAAACAAGTTCTTGCTAATGGTAAAAAGGGGGCTTTGAATGTGGGGGCTGTCCTTATTTTACCCGAGGGATTCGAATTAGCTCCCCCCGATCGTATTTCTCCCGAGCTGAAAGAAAAGATGGGCAATCTGTCTTTTCAGAGCTATCGCCCCACTAAAAGAAATATTCTTGTAGTGGGTCCTGTTCCTGGTCAGAAATATAGTGAAATCGTCTTTCCCATTCTTTCTCCGGACCCTTCTACTAAGAAAGACGTTCACTTCTTAAAATATCCCATATACGTAGGCGGGAACAGGGGAAGGGGTCAGATTTATCCCGACGGGAGCAAGAGTAACAATACAGTCTATAATGCTACAGCAGCAGGTATAGTAAGCAGAATAGTACGTAAAGAAAAAGGGGGATATGAAATAAGCATAGCCGATGCATCGGATGGACACCAAGTGGTTGATATTATACCTCCAGGACCAGAACTTCTTGTTTCAGAGGGTGAATCCATCAAGCTTGATCAGCCATTAACGAGTAATCCCAATGTGGGTGGATTTGGTCAGGGAGATGCAGAAATAGTACTTCAAGATCCATTACGTGTCCAAGGTTTGTTGTTCTTCTTGGCATCTGTTATCCTAGCACAAATCTTTTTGGTTCTCAAAAAGAAACAGTTTGAGAAGGTTCAATTGTCCGAAATGAATTTCTAGATCCACGGATTCATCAAGTTGGTAAAAAGGGCCGAATTATTGTTGATCAATGCAATTATGTATGATCCAAAAAAATATGGAAAGCCCCTTGTCTTGCTTTGTTTATACTGCTTTTCTGCGAGATGCCGGGAATTGCTTGTATCCCATTCCTAGTAATAGTATGTATATTGCGAAGAAGACTACTTGACCCCCCCCCTTTTTTTTTTCAATCCAAATTGGAGCGGTGTGACGCTTCTTATTGCCAGATTGTAAATGCCATGGAATGCATCAATAGTTTTTTCTATCTAATAGAATCGAATTCGAATAGACAATAGGCGGCATAACATTAAGTAGGAAGAGAATACGCGGCAAGGGATAAATGAAAGAATGATTCTGGGAGGGATTACTTGTCTTCCTAATTTTCGACACAAGAAAAGGGCGGAAAATTCCTTTTCTTGTGTCAAAATAATAATGATTCTTGATCTTGTTCGTCAAAGATTACTGTTTTCTTTTCCAGGTCTATCGGAACCTCTTTCTTTAGATTCATAAGAAGTGGCGGACAAACAAAAAAGGGGGATGGCTTAGTAAACAAATAGAACTTCTTCAACGAACTTATCAAATTTCAAGTAAAAAAAAAATAAAATTTTAAGATGAGATAATAAATAAGGATTGGGATATGTGCAAAAATCCAAGATTTTCCCCTTTCAACCGGAACATTAAGAGTCTTTTTTTACTTGATGAAATTTTATTTTTATAGAATAGAGTAGAGTAAGGTTCAATTCAATTAGTATAGAAATGGTTTGCAGGATGTCTCATCTGTAGAAATCCTGTGTCATCCAAAAAATCAATTGATTCCTTCTTTCTTCTTGTTTCGGAAGGGGCCCTCATACTATGGCGGAACAGATACTATGAATCAATCAAGGGATTCCATTTTTCAAAAACATCATCAGAAACAAAGCATCCTTTTATCATTTCTATGAATCTAATATTATGATTATGTTGACTGGATGAATTTCCAACTTTTTTTATGTTATGGAATAGATCAAACAAAGCCTTACCCGAAGAGTAAGAACTCAATAGGACCTTACCCCCCGAATCAGATAAAGAGGGGTAAGGTCCTATTGAGTTCTTACTTTTTCATGTCTACAATCCGG